GAACGGTTCAAATTTAACAAATTTATAAACTGGTTCATCGTATAAATTAATTAAAAAAGAACTAATAACCAACGCATCGCTTCGGATTATCTAGATCTAAAGAACTAGTCAAAACAAAAAAAATATAAAAAAAGATATATTATAGCAACTGAACTATTGTGAAGCATAAAAGAACAAAAATCTTATTTAGTTGTAAAGCAATAAAAATATACAGATAAATGAAGAGGTGAAAGAAAGAGAGAAAAATAAATCAATGATATAGAATTCTAATATGTAAAGGTCTATGGGTCATCTCATAAAAGGTAGTGTAATAAAGCATCAATCTAAATCAATTCATATCTTTTTATATATGAATTAATTTATAACGTAAACAAATTAAGAGCTCTGAATCAATAAAAACTAAGAATATTGATTCACGAAAAAACAAATAAATATTCGAAAAAAAAATATATTATTAATTTTTAGATATGAGAAAAGCTCCATTGTCGAATTCGGACCTAACCATTAATCGAGAAGTGATGGGAACGACGAAACCTGCAAATACTTAAGATTTTATTAAAAATAAATCTTAATGATTCATTAGGTGGGATGGCGGAAGAAACCAAAAAGCAATACATTTTTTAGGAGTTGTGCCCTACATTACATCTGAATTTGATTGATAATAAAAGAGTAAATATTCAAAAGAGTAAATATTCGCCCGCGATAATTTTGATTTTATTGAATTTTTTTTATTTTTGCCAATTCTATTTATTCTTTCTAATAATCAAAAATATTCTAATAACTAATAATAAAAAGAAAAATAAAGATTCATTAGAACATTATAAAATAACAAATAATAGAACAAAACAACATTCTTTAGTTATATATGTATAACAAAAATTGTTTATTTATAAGAATCCATATTGAATTCTATATAAAAACAAGATATAAAAATTTTGAATAGATTCTATGAAATCTAAAAAAATCCCGCTATTCAATTATTCATTAAACATATGAATATTAGTACATATTATTTTATCGATTAGATTAAATAGATTATCTATATATAGATATCTATTTGAATTGCTTGATTCGCGAGGAGCCGTATGAGGTGAAAATCTCATGTACGGTTCTGTAATAAAGATGGAATTGAAAAACAACCATCAATTATAACCCCCAAAGAACCAGATTTCGTAAACAACATAGAGGAAGAATGAAGGGAATATCCTATCGAGGGAATCATATTTGCTTCGGAAGATATGCTCTTCAAGCACTTGAGCCAGCTTGGATAACATCTAGACAAATAGAAGCGGGACGGCGGGCAATGTCACGAAATGTTCGCCGAGGTGGACAAATATGGGTACGCATATTTCCAGACAAACCGGTTACAGTAAGACCTACTGAAACACGTATGGGTTCAGGAAAAGGATCTCCCGAATATTGGGTAGCTGTCGTTAAACCTGGGAAAATACTTTATGAAATGGGTGGGGTACCAGAAAATATAGCAAGAAAGGCTATTTCAATAGCATCATCCAAAATGCCTATACGAACTCAATTCATTATTTCAGGGTAATAAATTAGAACCAAAGGAAAGAGGTCTTTAGGATGAAAACAAAAAATGCAAATGTAGGTTCCTTTTTTTGAACACAAAATATTTTTACTTCCATTTTTGGACTGAAAGAATAAAAAAATGATATGATTCAACCTCAAACTCATTTGAATGTAGCTGATAATAGCGGAGCACGCGAACTGATGTGTATTCGAATCCTAGGAGCTAGTAATCGACGATATGCTTATATTGGTGACATTGTTGTTGCTGTAATCAAACAAGCAGTACCAAATACGAACTTAGAAAGATCAGAAGTGATCAGAGCTGTAATTGTACGTACTTGTAAAGAACTCAAACGTAGCAATGGTATAATAATTCAGTATGATGATAATGCTGCAGTTGTCATTGATCAAGAAGGAAATCCAAAAGGAACTCGAATCTTTTGTGCAATCGCCCGGGAATTGAGACAGTTAAATTTCACTAAAATAGTTTCATTAGCACCCGAGGTATTATAAGATGAAACCGTGCTATGGATATATTATTTTTTTGTGAAATAGATTAATAAATCTATTTTATCTCACATATATCCCTTTTGTAGTAATTATTAAAAGTATTAGAAGCAGCAATTCTTATTTATTTCAGATTAATACTTGATAACCTAAACAATATATCTATATATAGAATATAGATCGATATATAATAGAACATAAAAAAAAAAGAATAATAAATAGAAAAAGGAGCATGTTGATTATAAAGTAAAGGGCAACAATCATTTTTGTTTACCATGGGTAAGGACACCATCGCTGACATAATAACCTATATAAGAAATGCTGACATGAATAAAAAAGGAATGGTTCAAATACCATTTACTAACATAACAGAAAACATTGTAAAAATACTTTTACGAGAGGGTTTTGTTGAAAACGTCAGAAAACATAGAGAAAACGACAAATATTTTTTAGTTTTAACTCTACGGTATAAAAGAAATAGAAAAGGATCATATAAAACTTTTTTAAATTTAAAACGGATCAGTACACCAGGTCTACGAATATATTCGAATTATCAACGAATCCCTCGAATTTTAGGAGGCATGGGGATTGTAATTCTTTCAACTTCTAGAGGTATAATGACAGATCGAGAGGCTCGATTAGAAAGAATTGGCGGAGAAGTTTTATGTTATATATGGTAATCTTTCTAACACCCGAATTATATGAGAAACTTCTATCCATTTTTGGTAAAAAAAAAGAGAGAGAGAAAACGCAAGTTTCTAATATAACTTCCCCCCTTATGTATATTTGTGAATGTGATAAGGGATTTAACTGGAATTAAAAAAAGGGTGGATTCACGAAGATTTAATTACTAAATGAATAACTTACCCATGAATCATTCCCACGGGGTATGTTTCAAGTTCCCTTATATAATTAATGCAAATTGGATTTTGATTATAGGATATGTTTCCAAAAAGATTCAACGTACTTTTTATGGGTATACGATAAGGAAAGAAAACAAGTATAAGTCATTCAATTTAATTTGGGTGTTTTTCAACCTCAACATTATTTTTATGGGGAAGGCCACAATTAGAAGTTCAAAACGTAAGGAAACCTTATTTTCTTCCAATAAAGAAATTTGGGATTAACTTATTAAGTTAAGGAATGGCAAATATGAAAATAAGGGCCTCCGTTCGTAAAATTTGTGAAAAATGTCGATTGATTCGAAGACGAGGGCGAATTATAGTAATTTGTTCCAATCCAAGACATAAACAAAGACAAGGATAATATTTTAACAAACAGAGGCTTTCTAAAAAAAATATAATTCTAATATAGAAATTTAGATTTTATCTTATTATATATATATTATTCTATCAAATATCAAATTTTTATACAAATATCCAATTTTTATAAGAAAAATGATTGATTGATATTTCAACTTTGAAATTTTATTTCAAAAATTGGATTTTATATTAATCGAACTAAAATAGAATTAATATAGAAAAAATCGAATATGAATTCTAGTTATAAAAGAATTAATTTAATTTAATAAAGGATCCCCCTTTTTTGACACGAAATGGATATATCCATACCATATATCTTGGACTTATTTTTATGAAATAATTAAATATGGCAAAACCTATATCTAAAACGGGTTCGCGTAAAAATGTACGTATTGGTTCGCGTAAGCAGACTCGTAAAATACCAAAGGGAGTTATTCATGTTCAAGCTAGTTTCAACAATACTATTGTAACTGTTACAGATGTACGAGGTCGGGTGATTTCTTGGTCCTCCGCCGGTACTTGCGGATTCAAGGGTACACGAAGGGGGACACCTTTTGCCGCTCAAACTGCAGCAGGAAATGCTATTCGAACAGTATCGGATCAAGGCATGCAACGAGCAGAAGTCATGATAAAAGGTCCAGGTCTCGGAAGAGATGCGGCATTAAGAGCTATTCGTAGAAGTGGTATACTATTAAATTTTATACGAGATGTAACTCCTATGCCACATAATGGATGTAGGTCTCCTAAAAAAAGACGTGTGTAAAACTAACAAAGAAACATTGAAAAGATTTCAAGAGAAATAAACAAGTCAAGGGTTTGATCAAAATAATATATTACTATGGTTCGAGAGAAAATAAGAGTATCTACTCGGACACTACAATGGAAGTGTGTTGAATCAAGAATAGACAGTAAGCGTCTTTATTATGGACGCTTTATTCTGTCTCCACTTATGAAAGGTCAAGCCGATACAATAGGCATTGCAATGCGAAGAGTTTTACTCGGAGAAATAGAGGGAACATGTATCACACGTGTAAAATCAGAAAAAATACCGCATGAGTATTCTACCATAATAGGTATTGAAGAATCAGTACATGAAATTTTAATGAATTTGAAAGAAATTGTATTGAGAAGTAATCTGTATGGAACTCGGGACGCGTCTATTTGTTTCAAAGGTCCTGGATATGTAACCGCTCAAGACATCATTTTACCACCCTCTGTGGAAATCGTTGATAATACACAACATATAGCCAACGTAACAGAACCCGTTAATTTGTGTATTGAATTAAAAATTGAGAGAAATCGTGGGTATCGTATAAAAACACTAAAAAACTTTCAAGATGGAAGTTATCCTATAGATGCCATATTCATGCCTGTTCGAAATGTAAATCATAGTATTCATTCTTATGTGAATGGGAATGAAAAACAAGAGATACTCTTTCTCGAAATATGGACAAATGGAAGTTTAACTCCTAAGGAAGCGCTTTATGAAGCCTCCCGGAATTTGATTGATTTATTTATTCCCTTTTTACACGCAGAAGAAGATAACTTTAATTTAGAAAACAATCAACACAAAGTTACTTTGCCCCTTTTTACTTTTCATGATATATTGACTAAGGAAAAACTAAGGAAAAATAAAAAAGAAATAGCATTGAAATCCATTTTTATTGACCAATTAGAATTGCCTCCCAGGATCTATAATTG